TCAAATTCGCAGTATATTTTGATTCAAGAACACCTCACTAAAGATTGGATTCAAGAACACCGACCAAAGCCTCCAAGTTTTTTTATAGAAGGATTTCAATCAAACTGGCAGTATAGTTTGATTCGAACGGGAATCCTCGACTCCAGGCCCCCGGAACTTACTAAGTAACCAATTAATGGTCATCACATAAGTTCCATGACACACGAGAAGTATACAGAAAAAAATCTCTTTGTCTTATGTACCACATTATGAATAGGATCCAATTTGATTACCTCCTCCGCTAACAGTATGAAGATAATTGATTTTCTTTCTTTTGAATAGACAAGTGAATAGACAAGAATACTAATTTGCAGAGAGAAGAAAAAAAAAGAGAGAGATATAAGAAAAAAAAGAGAGAGAGAGAAGAAAGCGAAGAGGTAGAATCCATTTGGATCTTTACAAATCGTCAGAATGGTCCCTCTTTTTTTTCTCTTTATCCTGCTCTCTTTACCTTGGTCCGGGATCCCTATTGCTGACAATTCATGGCTTCCAGTGTCTTTCCTTGAAGGCCTTCGCATCCAGGGCTCCCTTCCACCGACGGAGCTCATACAGTTCTCGTATGACTTCGTCCAAAGGTTTTGGTGGCTTCGAGACCTCTGGGGTCGGGGGCGCGGTCGTGGCTTTTTCTTTACGCCAGAACCGCGCAAACCTCTTACGAGGCTCTCTTTTTTCTACCTCGAGCTCGTCCTTCTCCTTCGTCAACGTAGTAGAAGACTGGGAAACCAGAGGAGTGTAGTGGAGAAATCGAGAGCTCGAAAAAGCTTGCATGTACATTAGAACATACCCGACAAAAAGGAAGACGACAAAGGTTCCAATCAGATTCGAAATGGAAAAGAGATTATACGCTTCATCCATTTCGAGCCGACGTCGCAAATATCGCGAATAGAGTTCTAAAAACAAAATCCATAGCACTATACAAATAATACCAGGGATGAAAGGAAGAACTATACAAAGAACAAAAGGGAGGGAAGGATAGTTTTTGGAAAGGTCCATTCCTATTTGAATTTGCCTGGCCGCCGGTATCACTAACAATTTCACCCATGAGTCCACGGTGAGTGAAATTGCCAAAGATAGGTTCTTCCAAATAGCGACCGGGGCCTGTATCGCTAGTCTCAACACAATTTTACAAATGCCAACGGTAAGGCGTAAGAGAAAGATGATCACCACGAGTATCAAGTCCCTTAAACGGATGATACGCCATGCCTCAATTCCTTGGGATTCCCGCTCGAAAAATGCTATCAAGGCGTTAAAAAAGGGGCCACATTTTGCCTTGGCAAAACTATGCATCTCTTTCGATAAAGCCCTCTGCAGTATAAAATTACAACAATAGCTTAAGGCTCTGAGAAAATGGGCTGGCAATTGAAATTGAAGTACCAAGCACAAAAAGAACCATCCCAGAACAAAAGCGACGTGGTATGGCATCGACTCATCCCAGTCACCTCTCCCCTCGTTATTAAATTTTTGGCACCATCGCCAATAGTGATATAAAACAAGGATTGTAGGACAAAGGATAACAAATGGGCTTGTTACGAGTACGTAAACACTCCCACTCTTGTTTATAATTGTTTCATAGCGTAGCATTATGCAAATGAGACGATCTCTTCCAATTTGTACAATTTGGAAAAGTGTGTATCTTATAGTCATCTTATTCCTCCGCGCCCATCGGGCTATTACAAATATATTGCTACAAAAAACTAGGGGACGCAACTCCCTAGAGGGACCTAAACTTTCCTCCTGCCCAAATGGTTTGGTAAGAATCGAATCCAAAAAGGAATCGAACCCTCGCTCGTTGCGGCGCCTAAGCAAACCAATTACCGAAACGGCAAAACCAAACCAAATAGACGATCCTTCCGTAGACCATATTATAGACCATATTATAGTATAGGCAATTTCGAGTGTCAACCTAAGCCAGGACCGAACTCTCCGTGAGATTCATAGTTGCATTACTTATAGCTTCCTTAGTTCGTAGACAAAGCAGATTCGGAATTGTCTTTCATTCCAAATATTCCTTTCATTCCAAATATTCCAAGGCAGATTCGAAATTGTCTTTCATTCCAAATATTCCAAGGCATCCCTTTCGTATCCATTTATATGTTCCTATTTGCCTTCCGCAGATTCCCTCCCTAGCCCTCCGATAGGATAGGAAGAGATTTAATAAAGAAAAGACTGAGAACTCTCCGATCAGATCCAGAAGCAGAGTTCTATGCATACGCTTCTATACGCCCATGCGCCCACGACACGGGCCTCTTATTTCTTCTCCATAGAAAAAGCCAGATTGACTTTAGGGATACGAACTCCACCACTGGATAGACAAGAATCCGAATTTGCAGAGAGAAGAAAAAAAAGAGAGAGAGAGAACAAAAAAAAGAGAGAGAAGGGGTAGAATCCATTTGGATCTTTACAAATCGTCAGAATGGTCCCTCTCTTTTTTCTCTTTTTCTTTTCTTCCCGTGCTTTCTTTCTCTTCTCTCTTTCCCGTAGCTTTCTCTCGGCTTCTTCAATCGCCTTATCTTCATCTTTATAGTTCAAATTCTTTCGATTTCTCCATAGCCAAATCCACCATCGGAGCTTGCGGCGTACGTGGTCCACTACATAGAGAAAGAGAGAAGCTGCCATCGGGCCCTCCGGTCCGGGATCCCTCTTTCTGAGAATTCACCGAGCGTATTTCGCGTCCCAGATTTCCTTCAGCGATTTCGCATCCAGCGCTCCCTTCCACCGAAGGAGCTCGTACTGCTCCCGTATCACTCGGTCCAACGTTTTTTGTGGCTCCGAGACCTTTGGGGTCGGGGTTATTTCCTTACGCCTGAACCGTGCAAACCACTTAAGAGGCTCTCTTTTTTCTACCTCGAGCCCGTCCTTCTCGTTGGGCAACGTCGAAGACTGCGAAGCGGGCGGGACGTAGTAGACAACTCGAGAGCGGGAAAGCGCCCGGATGCGCATTAGGGCGAACCCTACACAAACCAAGACGGCCCCGGTCCCAACGAGATTCGAGATGCAAAAGAGATTATCTGGTTCATCCATTTCGAGCCGACGCCGGTAATCTCGTGAGTAGAGGTATAAAACCAAAACCCACAGGACTATCCAAAGAACCGAAGGGATGGAAGGATACTTTTTGCAAAGGTCCATCCCTTTTTGGATTACGATGGCTGGTGGTATCACCAAATATTTCACGAACGCGTCGATGGTGAGTGAAGTGGTGATCCCTAAGACAAGGAAGCCATCAGATATCGCCTTCCATAATGCGCCAGGCAGCTTTATTGATGCGCTCCAAGTAGTCTTTGTCGCGATCCATAAAACCCGGCAACAATAGACCATCAACACTAAACCGAAGTCTGTGATTGCGGTTTTAGAATATCTGCCAGCGCCCCAGCGTTGGTATGCGGCGATTCCCTCTGCCTCACGCTCAAAAAGCGCGATCAACCCCCCCAGGAAGGGGCTGTATTTAGCATGGACAACACTCTGCGTTTGCTGAGACAAGACGTTCTTCAGCAGAGTCTGCAAGCAATACTCCACGCCATTCAGCAAATGGATTGGGAGTTTCCATTCAAGGAAGATGCCTAAAGAAAACCAGATTAAGAAAGAGAATTGCGACCGGGTAACTTCTCGAGTGAAATCGGTTCTTTAAACCCGCCCGCTTTTAGGTTCTCCCATACCTTAATGCATGTCACTACGGTGACTACAAGAAGAACCATTGGCGAAGCGAATACCCAGATACTGGGGTATCTAATCAGTAGCTTTTCATACCGGAAATTGACCGGATAGACCTTTTTGCGAGCCAATTCCAATAGAAATGGAGCCCCTTGAACAAGGGCCTCTTTCACTTTCATGTCTACTGTGTTTCCTCTCTTTTGCGTATCGCTCCGCCCTTCCCCTCAAAAAGGGGAAGTCCCTTGCTTAAGAAGCAGTTCTTCCAAGACCCCCGCCTTCTTTGAAATATCATGAACAGTTCCGGTCGGTTGAGCGCCTTGTTGAAGAAAAGAGAGAATAGTAGGAACATTTAAATGGGTTTGATTGTTTATCGGATCATAAAAACCCACCTTTTGAAGAGCCCTTCCCTCTCTTCGGGCTCGCACATCAATTGCAACGATTCGATAAAAGGCGCGTTGCTTCCGCCCGCATCGTTTCAAACGCAGTTTTACCATAACATTCCTCTAGTTCGGGGCCACTTTGGAATTGATTCCATTAGGGAATCATGAATAATCATGGGTTTGCTTAAGTTCATAGTCTCGTAAACCGAAACAGAGGCATTTAGCCCTAGAAAATGCAGTGGATTCCCTAGGGCTCCCCGTTAATAAAGACGAGAGGTTTCGCTCTTAATCAAATAGCAAAAAACCATGCCTTTATTAACTGGGCTTCTTTCGCAAAAAAAGCGAACATCTGACTAAAAACAGGGGCATATTTCGAATAGAAAGCACTCCGCACCTCTAGAGGAAGCGTGCACTTACAAATATTCTTTATGCAAAAGTCCAACCCATCCAGGAAGTAGGTTGGAGCCCCCGAGCTAAGAAGGAGCCCTATAGCCATCCATACGAGGATTCCTATTGAAAGCACCTTTAACTTCTCTACAGGCATCGGTTCCCCAGAGTTTTCGCATTGAATGCAATGCCACAGTACGCAGCAACTAAATGCAGTCAGCACCGGTATGAGAAGTGGCGAAGTCATGACTGAATAGACACTTACTGAGCGGTTGTGTATGCCTTTCTGAGGAGGACTTATCAAGCTTACTCGAGCACCTACCCACCCCCCCACCAGTTTCGAAATTTGCAGAATACCCTTTTTAACGGGCTTTGAAAGGTTTTGGACCACCAAAATGATCCAGATGTCTCGGTAGGTCATCAGACTTTCTTTCCCCCTTGAATTAGGATATTCGTTCGGATCTTAAATGATTTAGGTAGAACGGTAGCTCTGTAGACTCGAAACTCTTCCAAAAAGAACTCGGTCACCTGACCTCGGGAACCACCCCCCCTAGATGCGGGAGTCCGAGACCTTAAGATTCGTTTCTTCCCTCCCAAGCGCCCATAACGCGAGCCTATTATCCACTCTCCATAGAAAAAGCATTCTGACTGGAAGAAGGTATAAGAAGGTCCAAGGTTCATTTTAGGAAAAAGATCTTGTCGATCTCTTTCCGGTTTTATACTTTCCTACCCTAGCAAGATTTTCTTATTCCTCTAGGTCAGATATAGTGTACCCTCTTTTTGGATTTCTTGAGAAGCAGGGAGGTCCTTTCCTTCTAGGCAAGAAGATAGCAAGCTACAAATTCCGTTTGGGTAGGACATGTACTATGAAATTCAAAAAGGAAGTAGTTAATCAAGAAGACGGGGTTTCTCCCTATCATCTTAACTTGGTTCTTTTTTTTTGAACCTGGCCCTTAACTTGAAGGCGATGGCATCCTAAGGTGCTGCTTGCTAAATGGAAGGATCTTATCAACGTCCATGAAATCTTCACTTGGTTCTGATTTCTCTACTTTTGGAAGAATCTCAATATAGGTTCTTCTCCTAGGCAAATCTTGTTCATGGAAAACCTGCTTGATTTCGATCGATACGGTTTCTGAAATAGTGTGTTATGGCTCGAACCCGCAGTCAATCCTATTTCCAATAGGTGGTTGGAATCTCTCTATTCCGTGCCTAGACTTTCCGCAATGATTTCAAACCAACCAAGGGGGTACTGTTTTTCGAACAAGAATCCCACTTTACTATTGCATTCGCTAAAAGTTTTTTTCTTGTTCATTTTGATCACAACAAGATGGACTTTCCCTAGGTTAAGAACGGACCAACTCTTCAATCTTGGGTGGAAATTGCTTTTACCGATTTCTCTCGGTAATCTCTTATTACCAACTTCTTCTCGATCTATCCCCCCATCCCTCTATTGCTCCTTTTTTCGATTTCTCTGCCAAGAAAGCGCTTTTGACTGATTTCGAGAAGAAGGACTTCACCTTTTCAATATCTAGCTCTTTCTTTTTCTTGAATATCTTCTCATCGAAGAATAGATTCTATAAGTTTTCTATCTTTTTTTATTATATCTCTAGAAGAGATTGCAGAACTTATATATGAGATATATAGATCATATCTTCGAAATACACAGAATGTACGAGACTCTCCGGGATGGGCTCTGTAAAAAAGGGGCTTCTTCCGTCTAAAGAAAAGGCGAGTAATCTCTCTTTTTACACTTGTTACTGAAGCCGGAAGCGTTCCATCTCTTCCTGAATTGCCTCTTTCAAAAGGGTTTCTGCTTCCTCGGTGAATGTCTTGGTAGACGATATGATTTCTTGGAACTGGGGTTTCTGACTTTTTAAGTAGTCACGTAAATTACCGAGAAATGGCCTTACCTGCCCAACTTCTAATGAATCAAGATAACCATTTGTTCCAGTATAAACAGTCATTATCTGCTCTTCGACCGCGAGAGGTTGGGCTTGGGATTGTTTGAGCAACTCACGCAATCGTCGCCCTCTTGCTAATTGATTTTGAGTCGTTTTATCCAGATCAGAGGCAAATTGGGCAAAGGCTTCTAATTCTGTGAATTGCGCCAAATCCAATTTTGATTTGCCGGCTACTTGTTTCATGGCTTTAATTTGCGCTGCGGACCCTACCCTGGAGACGGAAATCCCGACATTAATAGCAGGCCTGATTCCAGAGTTGAATAGATCGGCGGATAAGAAGATCTGACCGTCCGTAATGGAAATTACGTTAGTAGGAATATAAGCCGAAACATCCCCCGCCTGGGTCTCTACTATTGGTAAAGCAGTCATACTTCCCTCACCCAAATTCGAACTTGATTTAGCGGCTCTTTCCAAAAGGCGTGAATGTAAATAAAAAACATCTCCTGGATAAGCTTCGCGACCAGGGGGTCTTCGTAAGAGAAGAGACATTTGACGATAAGCCTGTGCTTGCTTTGAGAGATCATCATAAATGATTAAAGTGTGCCGTTCCCGGTACATAAAAAATTCCGCCAGAGCCGCACCTGTATAAGGGGCGAGGTATTGTAATGCTGCGGGGGAAGCTGCGGTTTCGGCTACCACAATCGTGTATTTCATCGCTCCCGTTTCCTGAAAGGTAGTCACTACCTGAGCCACTGAAGATGCTTTTTGACCAATAGCTACATAAACACATATTACATCCTTTCCTCGTTGATTGAGAATTGTATCCGTAGCTACTGCGGTTTTCCCCGTCTGTCTGTCACCAATAATTAATTCTCGCTGACCGCGTCCTATAGGAATCATCGAATCAATAGCAATCAGTCCTGTTTGAAGAGGCTCATATACGGAACGTCTCGAAATAATACCCGGAGCTGGAGATTCAATTAACCGAGATTCCGAAGCGGAAATGCCGCCTCGACCATCAATAGGTTTAGCCAGAGCATTTACAACACGACCCAAATAAGCTTCACTGACCGGTATCTGGGCAATTATTCCTGTTGCTTTTACGGAGCTCCCCTCTTGTATCATCAAACCACCACCCATTAATACAACCCCAACATTTGTGGATTCCAAATTCAGGGCAATGCCTGTCGTACCTTCTTCAAATTCTACTAATTCACCTGCCATTACCTCATTAAGACCATAAATACGAGCAATGCCGTCACCTACTTGAAGGACGCTACCCATATTGACAATATTGACTTCTCGCTTATATTGTTTGATACGTTGACGGATAATATTACTAATTTCATCAGCTCGAATAGGTACCATGACTCTTTCTTCATTTGTTTGGAAGAAAAAAATAATGCCTGCCTGGCGTGGGATAAGTAGACTCGTAGAAGGACTAATAAGTTCTTTCTTTCAGGGATCCAAAGAGGCCAATATTCGCACTAATCGTACGTAAATGTAACTCCGTGTTCAAAGAACGGTTCAGAATTTGCAAAGCTCCTTCTAGGGCTTCTTGGAAAACCCATTGGCGGACTTGATTAATTGCCCTTTGTTGTTCAAAAAGAATGCTTTCATTTTTGAAATTTTCAAATTGTTCTAACTGCTTATAAGCTGCAGTGATTAAGTCCGCCCTTTTTCGTTCCGCGCGAGAATATTCGTTCACTCGAAACTGCTCCATGTCTGTTTTTACTTTCCGTAAGCGGGCGTGTGCTTTTTCCAGCTCTTCGATGGCCCCTCCCCGCAGTTCCTCTGAATTTCGAATAGTATTCACGATCCTCTGTTTTCGATTATCTAATAAATCATTTAATGAAAGTAGATTATCTTTCCATTCATTTCCGAACTTTGATGATCCCTTCCCGAGCCAAACATGAATCTTTCGATTCATTTGGCTCTCGCGCTCAATGATTTCCCTTATTTACGGGGAATTCCCGTACTTTTGAAATGCACCGAGCCTATCCTCTATTCCTATTTCAGGCTCCCAAATGAAAATATCGAAACGGATCATTAATCCAAGACCCGAATATTTAGAGGACTCTTCTGACTAAATCAAAATATGGAATTGTCAGCAAAGTTGTTTCGTTTGTTCTTTCAGTCCTAAGAACGCTTCTTACTTTATACGTAGGTCATCGATTCCGCATTGGATACAAAGGGCGTGAAATCGCGCTTTTCCAAGAAGGGGTTCCAATCATTCGATCGACATGAGTGCTCTCTATCGAACCAAATTTCCAACGATTCATTTGAACCCCATTTGTGTATTAACTGTAGAAAGAGTACTGTGCTGCCTTTGGACTTCAAAGAGTTTAGCTTTAACCATGTCGAGGGTCCCGCGTTATTGGTTGATAGAGAATCAAAGTCTATTTAGTAACGAATCGCGAAATGCTAGGGTTCTTCAATATGATTTTGGAATTGAGTCAGAAGGAATTCGCGGGATCGTGCACCCCCCTTCCTTGTTCTAACACAAGAAAAAGTGCAGCTGGTTGGATCCAGCCTATTCTTGAAATAAACAACTCGCACACACTCCCTTTCCAAAAAAGATCAATACACCAAGCACTACACTTAGATTTATTGGATTTGTTGCTAAAAGATCGGTATTAAACCCGAAACTCCCGGCGGATGGCCAGTGACCCAAGAAAACGAAAGAATCGGTTCCATTTTGCATAAGATCCCCCTTTATAGATAGACTCCAAAAGCAAACAACGTTCTTTTTGTCTCACCTTTTTCTACTGACCATTTCTTCGAGTTACTTACTCGATTCTCGATTGATTCTTTTTTCTTTTATTTACTGCTTTTGAAACAGAATCAAAAAGCCATTTTGAAATCAAAGAGATTTCTTTTTTTTGGGGGGGGCTCTCATCTCAATAAGAAGGACACTTCACTTATTCGAATTAATCAAACAAGGACCGCGTTTCGCGTGAATTGCAGAAGAGTCCATTTGTTTTAACCCCCCCGCTCCCATTGGACTCAAAATGAGAAACAAGGAAGTGAGTCAGGTCAGTATGCCAATCCCTCATCTTCCAAAAGAGCCTCCTCCTGGCGGATTCCCACCCGACTAAGAATTAGGGAATTGTCGGAATGTGAAGTCTTGCTAGAATTCGCAAAAGCAAGGAGCAAGCGAGTTCGAGGACCTAAGGATTAAACAAAGGGATTCGCAAATAAAAGTGCTAATGCTACAACCAGCCCATAAATTGTTAAAGCTTCCATAAAAGCTAGACTCAGTAATAGAGTACCTCGTATTTTTCCCTCGGCGTCGGGCTGTCTGGCGATACCTTCTACAGCTTGGCCCGCAGCAGTGCCTTGCCCAATCCCCGGTCCAATAGAAGCAAGCCCGACAGCCAACCCAGCAGCAATAACGGAAGCGGCAGAAATCAGTGGATTCATAATAAGTGAGTTCCTCGGACAAAAATACAGAAATGGTTAATGATACAATCATCCAATGAATAATGAATTATGACCTTCTTATTCCATCCCTACGTTTCATCCGTCTGAAAGAACTACCAACTCCCAATTCCAGTAAGAAACTCCCAATTCCAGTAAGAAAATGATGGAATCCTCGGAACTCCCTCGCTCTTTTCTTTTTTCAGTTCTATTCCCGAAGTTTTTTTGATGTCAACCCACGGACCTTTCTGACTCTATTTCTTTGTTTCGAACCACTCTTTCAGTTCTTCCCATAAATAGCCCAAAACCATTTCTTGATTAAATAAGCTTCCCTGGCAAAAAAAGAGAGCATATCAAGAACCAAAGGGCCATAATATTTTTGATAGAAATCACTACGCACATCCTGAGGTAAAATGTATTTCAAAATAGTCTTCACGCAATAGTCGAAAGAATCCAGTAACACCACAGGAATACTCGAGCTAAGAAGGAGTCCTAAAGCTATCAATATGAGGATTAATATTGAAAGGTTCTTTAACTTCTGTGTAGGCATTGGTTTTCCAAAGTTTTCGCATTCAATACAGTAAAAGAGCACTAAAAAAGAAAACGCAGTCACTAGGGGAATCAGAGGTGGTGAAACCACAGCGACGTATACACTCACTGAGCGGTTGAGTATGACTTTTCGAGTAAGGCGGTGAGACACTACTGCTATAAGCCTTTTCCCAATCCTGATTACCCACCCCCCTTGCCTGAGAGCCCATTTATAGAGGAAGCGTCCAACGTCTCTTAGAGTCCCCATAGAACCTCCATTATATGCCGCAGCATACCTATAATTTGGATTGACTTTATTGCTTTGTTTTTTTCCACTCTTTCAATTCTTCCCCTCACCCATAAAGACCCCAAAACCATTTCTTTCGTTTCTTTTTCGCGATTTTATCCTTTTTTTTCTTCAGTCAATTAAGAGTCACAGACAAAGGCAATCCTATAGAAATTCCGAGGAATCAGACAGGTTGGGTAGATCTTTCGTTTCATAGATGTTGCGTTACTATCGCATAGCACATATATATGTACATATATTTCTTTCCTAACGGAAACCAACGCTTCGTTTCATATCTTAGATTGAATCCGATTCTAGAATCATTCTTCGAAAGGTCCCAGTTGGCCCAGAAGCATTCGATTTCATAGACCGAGTTTAACCCCCACAAACACTTTCTTTGTTTTCTTTTTTGAAAATGGGGATTTTTCTTTTTTTAGCATTATACTCGATGGATCCAATCGAAAGAAAAGAACTAAAGAGATCCATGAATTCCTTAGGCCGAAGGATTGCATAGAAATCTCACTATTGACTTGATCGAAGTTCCATTTCCGCTATTTCTTCTTTAGCTTTCGTAATATTTCCTTTTTGGGCAATGGTTTGAATGAACTCAAGCAAAAGGAGCCTTTTTTTCTTTTCTAGAAATTTCCATTCTATATGGAATAATAGAAGAATCCTTTTTTTGAATCCCGCACTGGAAAGAGCTAGCACAAGTCTCTTTTCCATTCTCCATAGAAAAAGCATTTGGATTGGAAGAAAGTATAAGAAGGTCCAAGGTTCATTTTAGGAAAAAGAGCTTTTCGATCTCTTTCCTTTTTTGCACTTTCCTACTAGAGTGTACCCTCTTTTTGGATTTCTGGAGAAGTTCCAAAGGGCAATTCTGTCACGGATACCTTGTGTTGGGCTAAGCCAAAGAAAAGACTTGTCAATGATGGCCCTCCATGGATTCGCCAATATAAGCCGCAGCTAAAGTTGCAAAAATAAGTGCTTGAATGCCGCTTGTAAATAATCCCAGAAACATGACAGGTATAGGAACCACTAAAGGGACTAAAGAAAGAAGAACAACAACTACTAATTCATCGGCCAATATATTCCCGAAAAGCCGAAAACTCAGTGATAAAGGCTTTGTAAAATCTTCTAAGATATTAATGGGTAAAAGGATTGGAGTCGGTTGTATGTATTTATTGAAATAGCCCAATCCCCTTTTGGAAAGACCTGCATAAAAATAGGCCACTGACGTGAGTAAGGCTAAAGCAACGGTTGTATTTATATCATTTGTGGGTGCGGCTAACTCCCCCTGTGGTAACTGTATTATTTTCCAAGGGAAGAGGGCCCCCGACCAATTTGAAACAAAAATAAAAAGAAAGAGAGTCCCAATAAAGGGAACCCAAGAGCCATATTCTTCTCCAATCTGCGTTTTGCTCACGTCTCGAATGAATTCAAGGACATATTCGAAAAAATTCTGAACATCCGTCGGAATGGTTTGCGGATTTTGAACAGCTAGAGTAGCTGAACCTAATAAGATCGCAATTACAACCCAAGAAGTAATAAGCACTTGACCGTGGACTTGGAACCCCCCTATTTGCCAATAAAAATGTTGACCGACCTCCACACCCGATACCTCGTAGAATAGCCCCTTTACTGTGTTTATAGAAGATGAGAAAACACTCATATTGCCCTCTGAGAAAAATAGAACTTAAAAAGGAATTATTTTGATTCAATCGTTTCTTTTTCGGCTTGTTTCCTTGAATTCGATAGTTTGGATACCAACTAATCACAAAAGATTCTCCCTTTTTTTTTTATCTTTTTTTTCTCTTTAAGGCTTTCGTAGAGGGAACGGCCCTTACAAATAGCGAATACTAATTTGTTAAGAATGAATTGGATTGAAGACACCGAGTCATCATTTGCTGGAATCGGAAGATCCACGAGATCGGGGTCACAATCTGTATCGATTAACCCAATTGTTGGAATTTCCAAAGTGATGCATTCTCGAAGGGCCGTAAATTCCCTTTGCTGATCAACGACGATTACAATCTGGGGTAATCCCGTCATATATTGCACCCCGCCTAAATATTTTTGCAAGTGAGACAACTGCCTCTTCAAAAGAGCTGCATCTCTTTTGGGAAGACGACGAAGGCCCCCTTCCTTTTGTTGCGTTCTCAAGTCCCTGAACTTACGAAGCATGCTTTGCGTAGTGGACCAATTCGTTAATATACCACCTAGCCACTTTTTATTAACATAATGGCACCGAGCCCTTCTTGCCGCCCGTAGTACGGAATTCGCTGCTTCTTTTTTGGTACCAACAAGTAAGAAGCTCTGTCCTCGACTTGCTGCATCAAAAACCAAATTGCAAGCTTCTGCTAAACGGCGCGCGGTTCGCGTAAGATTTGAAATATGAGTACCTTCATACTTTGGATAAATGGAAATAAAAGGGGCCATTTTAGGATTCCATTTGTTAATCTTATGACCGAAATGCACTCCTGCTGCTATCAACTCTTCCAACTGGATGTTCCAATATCTTCTTTTCATTTCTCCTCCATTTGCTCTTTCTTTTTTTTTGTTCAAAGAAAAAAAGACAAGGTATTCGGAAATACAGGATTGTTCCGACGGAACCTTCTCTTCTACCGAGGATTGGCCGTTGATACATGATTTAAGCCATTCCTTCCCTTTCTATTCGTTATTCTCTTTCTTTCTTACTATTATCAAAGTGCCGCCCCATACCATACATAGTGAAAAGGATCCATGTGTCCGTTCTTCGGAATCATTCAATCCTGTAAAGGAAAGGATTCTTCTGATGGATCCTTTCCATTCTTTGGACTAGAAGAAGGAGAATCAAAAAGAAGAATCAAACCATTCTCTATGATAGAAGAAACAATTTCTCGCCCTTTCTTCGAATAAATGCTTCGTTTTGGTTTCCCGAAAAAGAGTCTTATGTTCACTTGACGAGTGTACTAATCCTTTGAATCCGGTCCCAGCGGGGATCATCTCTCCGAGAACAACGTTCTCTTTCAGGCCTTTCAACCAATCGATACGACCTCGGAGAGCGGCTTTTGCTAAAACCCGAGCCGTTTCTTGAAAACTTGCTTCGGATAGAAAACTTTGAGTCGTTAGAGATGCGCGAGTTATTCCCAATAAGACGGCGCGGTAAGAGACCCCCTCTTCCAAAACCCGCCCCATCCGTTCGGCTCGTAAGAATCCAATAAGTTCTCCGGGTAAAAAAAGAGTCGACATTCCATCTTCTGAAACCAAGACTTTTGAGGTTATTTGGCGTACAATAATTTCTATATGCTTAGTATGGATCTGCACTCCCTGGGATCGATAAACCTTTTGGATCTTATTAACCAAAGAAAGACGACTTTGCGCGATTGTTAGCTCGGCACCAATCAAGAATCCCCAGGGAATTCCCAGAATTCTTGTTATCCACTCGTTCCAACCCTCCACTCTGTTTTCTAGGTTCATCGATATTGAATCAATTGAACGCACTTCGAATGCCCTTTCTACTTTTGGAAGACCGTGTGTTATATCAGCAGACCGTGATTTTTCATATAGAAAGGTAACTAACGTACCTCCCTCGGAAAGGAGTTCTCCATAATGGCCATGAACAGTTGTTTCTGGAGTAGCCAAATAGGGCTTAGCTGCTCTTATTATTCGATAACCCGCTTGGACAATGAAAACTTGACCCGACTTTGTGCGTGGGCCCTTTTTCGCTATAGAGCCACTTTCCTCAAAAAGCTGCCCAAGATGGATTGTTGTGTAGGGTTCTTCCCAAGAATTCGGATGATAATTGTGCTGTAGGAAATCCCAATTCAAGTGGAATGGATTCAAAAAGATGTTACTGTCTGGATCGGGCTTATAGAGTTGCTGGTTTTCATCCATTAAAAAAGAGTGAATTACTTGAAGGGTCTCTTTGAAACTATGAAGTTGCAAATATTTCATTCGCGACATCTGACTCTTTGTTAGGAAAGGGTAGTATAGACCAAAATGCACAATTGGAGGGACTGCTCCTAAAGGGCCCGAGAAAGCCCTCATCGGAATGAGAGGGTCTGCCTCTCTTTTAATTAATTCTTTTTTCGCATTGTGAGATTTTCCATTGTTGAAGGGACCTAGTTGAAAACAATTCGATGAGGACAAGATTAGGAAAGATTGGGATTCCTTCCTTCGATTCAACAATGTACGAACAGTTCCTTGGTTTTCGCTAAGTGCTTGTCGAACCCTTGCCTGGGAATCCATGGAATAACTCGAAGAAAAGGGATTGATGTTGGGACGATCTGGACCCTTCTCAGAGGACAGTACTGACCCTGAGGGATCCTCCCTTTTTCTAATAGATGAACTCGGGGATTTCCCTAAGTGGATTTTTAGGAAATCTCGAAGCAAGCCCTTTGTACTTACTTCCACAAAGGAAGCGCCGGCCTCCTCTCTAGATCTAGAGGACTCCTCTTGGGCCCAATTCAAGAATAAGCAAGTCCGAACGAATTGAATACTTGTGTCATAAATGTCCTGAATCAAGCTGCCGTCGGCATAACGGATATAGTTAACAACTTGAAGTTGTATATTATCGATTTCTTCCAATAGATCTTGAGGAAAGAGTCTTGTTAACTTTATACCGTCCGCTCTTTCATATGTGACTACGGGGCGAAGCAAAACAAAAGAGCTTTTCTTGGAAAGTGGAATTCGTTGGACAGAGATCCCATTTTTCCATTTTTTGGATTCTTTCGAATCGCCTTTTCTTATTCGTGGTGGTATTGGTATCAAGACGCCACTGTGTAGGGATATATGATCTTCTCCCTCCGGAAAGTGGATATCTCCCGAAAAGATTTCCACTTTCACCCACCCCGTTCCCCCCCTTTTTGTTTTTCTCTCCACTCGCACCAACCCCCCTGCATGACTTCTTTTATTGAACGTAATTCGGGTATTTCTTCTAATGAGACTCTTGTTCCGTACCAGTATGAAAGAGAAGTCGGGGAAAATATACACTTCTTCGGCTCCGGGAATGAAAAAAAGCGGATCAACTTCCGCTTCCTCTTGGTATTCTAGCTCCAATTCTTGGACTCCTCCGAAGGCATAGTCAACCACCTCCTTTTTGACGATTTCATCTGCCTCTTCCAACTCTATAGGCCCATATTTCAGAATTCCCGAACCCCCTCTTTTGTATCGAGAGTCGTCGAAATAAGCAAGAATGCTTTTTCTACCGAAAATACCATTTATGGGCATTTCAATCGAGATGTCGGAACAGAGTATTAGTTCTTTTTTTCGTCCATGTTCTTGGATCGATCCCAGTGGAATGAGAAATCCACTTCTTCGCTTCTTCGCCACTAAATCCCAATTCTCGCGTAGAATAGGAGGATAAGGTAGATTAGAAGGGACAGTTAATAGGCTTTGATTAAGCTCTGAAGAATTACGAATGGGAAAAGTATCCCCCCTTTTTTTGCCATCCAGACCAAAAGGATGGAATTGGTGTCTCAATGGCTCCTTTTTCACAGAGGGGCGAGTCCTATCTCTACCTTGGGCAGAAAGCGAATCAATGCTCATTTGATCTTGATCCTGGTAGATCGAAAAAGGAGTAGGGGCCGATCCGCCTAAATTCCCTAACAAGATCCATAAGTGCCCTGTTCGTGGTAAGCGATGGACATTACTATAAGGAAGTTCGGGTGCATGGTACACATTGGTACTCCAGTGCATTTCTCCTTCTGAGTTGGAATAAATATGTTTTCGAACTCTATCTTTCAAAGGAAAGGTGGATTTTCCCGCACGCATCTCAGCAATTACTTGTTCTGATTTTACATATTCATTATTTTGAACTAAAAGAAGGCTCTTTGGTGGAATAGGCACGCTATGGATAAGATCCTCACTCTCAATAGTGACATCAAAATCGATAGAACATAGAAAGGCAGGCTGCCCATGGCGTGTCCGTGCGGGATGAACCAAGTGCTCATTGAATTGGATTTTTCCGTTGACCGGGGCGCGCACATGTTCTGCAGTACCTCCTGTGAATACTCCACCGGTATGAAAAGTTCTTAATGTTAGCTGAGTCCCCGGTTCTCCAATGGATTGACCCGCAATAATACCGACAGCTTCCCCCAACTCAACCAAGTCGCCATGAGTAGTACTCCGACCATAACATAATCGACAGATCCAAGACGTACTCCTACAAGTGAAGGGGGTTCGAACAGAGATTGGCTGTATTTGAAAGGTTATGAGTTGATTGACAAGGCTCATCCCAAGATCTTGATTTCGAAGGGCAATGCATCGCGTACCCATATAAAGATCGTTGGCTAATACACGACCACTTAATGTTTGTATAAAAGATCTTTCCGGCACCGTCCCCTTTGGGGGACTTACGGGGATCCCTCGGGTGGTGCCACAATCTGTTCTACGTACAACAACGTGTTGAACGACTTCAACAAGTCTGCGCGTAAGATACCCAGCGTCTGCTGTTCGTATAGCAGTATCCACAACCCCCTTGCGGGCTCCATAGCTAGAAATGATATATTCGGTTAAGGAGAGCCCTTCGCGTAAATTGCTTTGAATGGGTAAATCAATCATCTGTCCTTGTGGATCTGACATTAACCCTCTCATCCCTATTAATTGGTGTACTTGAGAGGCATTTCCTCTCGCTCCCGAAAAAGACATGATATGCACAGGATTCAAGGGGTCGGTGCTTCGAAAATGGGGATTCATTTCTTGTCGCAAATATTCACTTGTATCATACCATATCTCGATGGATTGGCGTAATTTTTCTACCGCGTGTACATTCCCATAATGATAGTGTTTTTCCAAAAGAAAACTTTGTTGTTCAACATCCTGGACCAGCCCTCGCTTAGAAGGTATCGTTAACAGATCATCAATTCCTAATGAAATGGATGTAGCAGTGGCTTGCTGGAAACCCAGGGTCTTTACTTGATCCAAGATGTGGGATGTATAGGCCATTCCAAAGTGATCGATTAATCGATGAATAAGGCGTTTAATAGCAACCCCGTCTATTACGTTATTGTGAAAGACCAGATTGGCCGGCTCCTTCATAAGCACCTCCTGATTCCGTTGAGTAGGATTCCACAATAGATTTGAGTTCATGATTAGAAAACGCCCCCTTCTCGACCTCGCTTCGCGTAGAAGTCACTAGGGTCTGACTTGAATCGGAAAGGCCCGAATTCAGACTGGGGGCATAGAGCCTTACTTCATTTAGGTACCGTAGGAAGAGATCTGAGAAAACCCTTGGATAGCTTCTTCGATTTCGCGAGAAAAAAAAAGATGACCAAGTGTCGTTCGAATATATCGACAAAGAATGGCTTTTTTTAGGCTTCTTACGATTAGAAAGTGTCCGTAAATCTGATGATGGGTACCCGAAGATTCATAGTGAACTTCGACAGGAAGTCCTCTTGAAACAACAAGGCCTTGGTCTAGTCGCCACCGAAGCCAAAGGGGGCTGTCTAAACGGATTCTTTTCTGTCGATAAGCTCCAATTGCATCATAGGAATTGTAAAAAAGGGGTTCTTTTCCTTTCCTATCCCTCGCCTTCTTGTGCCCAACTCTCTCCGTTTGGCCCTTTCTGTGATTCCACAGATTATACCTATTTACACAAAGACCTCGACGATTCCCGCTTGTTAAGATATAGAGCCCAATAAGCATATCTTGCGTTGGTACGCAAATAGGATCCCCAATAGACGGCGCCAAGAGATTCATATGAGAAAACATAAGTAAACGAGCCTCCGCCTGCGCTTCCAAGGATAGAGGTACATGAACAGCCATTTGATCCCCATCGAAGTCTGCGTTGAATCCTTTACAAACGAGTGGATGTAAATAAATAGCGCGTCCTTGCACTAAAATGGGTTGGAAAGCTTGTATGCCTAATCGATGCAAAGTAGGTGCTCTATTCAGCAATACAGGATGCCCCTGGATAACTTCCCGAAGGATTTCCCATACAATTCGCTCTTTTTCCCGAATTTGACTCTTAGCAGCCCCTATGTTCGGAGCAAGGTTCTGTTGAATTAGACTGCGGATTAGAAATGGCTGGAAAAGCTCTATTGCTATTTCACGAGGCAATCCACATTGATGCAATGAAAGGGAGGGGCCCACAACAATGACCGAACGTCCCGAATAATCAACCCGCTTTCCAAGCAGAGTTTCGCGAAACCTGCCCTCTTTCCCTTTAATGACATCTGAAAACGACTTGTAAACCCTATTCTGACCATCCCTTATTGGCTGTCCGCGGACTCCATTATCAAGAAGTGTATCTACAGCTTCTTGTAATAAAATCTGCTGAGACATTATGACGTCCTCTGGCGTAAATGGCGTTCTTATAAACTTGAGAACTTCCTTGTTCCGCGAAAGAACGCGACCATAAAGTGTATTAATATCCGAACCCCTTCGTGAAAGCGCAAGCTCCTCTCTATGAACGGCCGCCGGTCTCAAGCCCGGGGGAAGGACGGGTAATAGAGATAAAACCATCCATTCGGGTTCTACACTTGTTCGAATAAAATGCTTAGCTAATCCCATGCGTCTAACTAAAAAGCGCTTTCTTCTTTCTATTTTCTGAATTGTCCGTTCTTGCCACGGATCACCTGGGAGCCCCTCTTCCTCTAATTCTTTCCATTCTGCCTCTAATTCTTTCCATTCTGCCTCTAATTCTTTCCATTCTGCCAATGAGGACTCTATAATAACTCGCAAATCGAGATCGCCCAATTGCTCTCGGATAGCGCTCGCTCCGGTAGAAAGTTCGCGATTTCTAAGTGTATGCCAGCCTTGGGGACTCAAAAAAGGAGGGATGCTAGCGTACCAGTGCCAGGGTTCGGGTGGCGTTTCATATTTGAATAAACCGCGTAATCGTAAAAGAGTGGGTTTTTTAGTGATAGGCCTAGCAAAAGCAAAATTGCAGTATACTAGGTTTTCGAGTTCTTTAAGAGGTTTATCTAAAATATTCGCGATATAACTAGGAAGGCGCCTCAAGTACCACACATGAGTCACGGGACAGGCCAGTTTGATGTAGCCCATTTGATATCTTCGTATCCGAGAATTGGCAAATTCGACTCCGCAGTCGCCGCAAAAGGTTCTCTTTCTCTTTTCGTTTGGATCTCCGAATTTTCCAGAAATTCCACAAGCACAAACTCCGCTTTTTATAGGTCCAAAAATGCGTTCACAAAGTAATCCACCTACTTTTGGCTTATTGGTTTCCAAGTCAATAGGATCGATTTCGGTCACCTCTCCCACTATCGTTCCATTGGGCAGGGTTTTATTAGCCCAAGCACTTATTTGTTGAGGAGAAACCAATCCAATTCGAAGTTGTTGATGTTTAGACTGATCAATCATAGAAAAAAAAATGCGGATTCATTCCGATTTATTATGCGATCAAGCTTCCTTCCTATTCATCTGAAAGTTTTTCTCAGATACAAGGAAATGATTCAGTTCTAGGGCCAAAGAGCGTAGTTCTCGAACAAGCACTCGAAAGGATTCGGGAGCCCCCTCAGCCTTAGGCATTTCTCCTCCAATGATTACAGTATCAAATACTTGGGCGCGAGTTCTAAGATGATCAGACTTATAAGTAAGCATCTCTTGTAAAATATGCGCAACACCAAATCCCTCGAGAGCCCAAACCTCCATCTCTCCTACCCGCTGGCCCCCGCGCCTGGCCCTTCCCTTAACGGGTTGTTGGGTAAGAGATGTATAAGGACCGGTGGAACGCCCGTGTATTTTGTCATCAACTTGATGAATTAATTTCAAGATATAGGGCTGTCCCACTAGAACAGGTTCTTCAAAGGCATCCCCTGTTCTTCCATCAAAGAGTCTGCTTTTTCCCGGATACTCGGGTTCAAATACCCACGGATTCCCTGTTTGCTTACTGGCTTCATGTAATTCAGAAAAGACGAGTTTTCGCGAAGCCTCTTGTTCATATCTCTCATCAAATGGTCCTACTCGATAATGTCTCTCTAGCAGAACCCCCGCCAACCCAAGCGAGCATTCAAATATCTGTCCTACATTCATCCGCGAGGGGACTCCCAATGGGTTGAAGACCATATCAATAGGCTTTCCGTCTTGCAAATAGGGCATATCTTGTCTAGGCAAAATTCTGGAAATGATCCCTTTATTTCCATGTCTTCCGGCGACTTTATCACCTACTTTGATTTCACGTTTCTGTAAAATATATACACGAATCATTTCTCTTTCTGGATTCGAACGGATCCATCTCACATCAACAACCCGTCCCCTCCCACCGCGAGGGAGTTTGAGACATGTTTCCCTTGAAGTGGCTATCTGAGTGCCAAATAGGGCGTCTACCAATCGCGCTTCCGGGGCTTGCGCGAGCTGAGGGCTTAATTTACCTACTAAAACATCGCCTCCTTCTACCCAGGATCCCAAGATTACAACTCCGTTTTTGTCTAAATTTCGCAGTAAATCGGGCCGTAGGTGCGGTATTTTTTGAGTGATCTTTTCAGGGCCTTGGCTTGTCACATGAATCTCAATTTCATATTTTCGTATATGAAAAGAAGTCAAAATATCTTCATATACCAGACGCTCACTAATGAGTACAGCATCTTCAAAATTGTAACCTTCCCATGGCATATAAGCGACTAATAGGTTTTTCCCCAAAGCAAGCTCTCCCCCAACCGTAGAGGCACCGTCCGCCAAAATTTGTCCCTTTTTCATGCATTTGCCCCGCCTAACCTGGGGTTTTTGATGGATACAAGTATTCTTGTTGGAACGTTGATACATAACTAATGGAATGCTTAGAGTCGTCCCATTGCCCGCTAAAAGGATCTTGTCAGTGTGGATAGAAAGAATCTTTCCCGCGTGTTCCGTTAGAAGGGGGACTCCTGAGTCTAGAGCCACTTGGCCTTCCAAACCGGTTCCAACAATGCACTTCTCCGACCGAGAAAGCGCAACTGCTTGGCGTTGCATATTCGAACTCATTAAAGCCCGATTCGCGTCATTATGCTCGATAAAGGGAATCAGAGAAGCTCCAATAGAAAAATATTGGAAGGGAAAAATGCTTCGAAGATGAACCTGCTCCCAAGCAATAGTCAGGAATTCTTGACGGTATCGAGCCGAAACAATCTGCTCTTCCTGAAAAACCCCATTCAGTGCCAAAGAATTGCCTGTCCCTATCATACAGTATTCATCTCTCCTTGATGATAAAGAAAGTATCTGGGGTGCCCCTTTTGATTTCTTGGAGATTTCATAAAAAGGGCTTTCGAGCGATCCAAAAGCGCCAATTCTCGCATGAATTGCTAAGGATCCACTAAGGCCAACATTGATTCCTTCCGATGTGTCAATTGTGCAAATGCGTCCATAGTAGCTAGGATGTATATCTCGGATCCGAAAACTCGCAGTTCGTCCTGTCAACCCCCCAGGACCCAAAAAACTCCACTTTCTCCCATGAACGATTTGTGTCAATGGATTCGTTTCATCCAAAACTTGAGATAATGGGTGTAATCCAAAAAAAGATTCATAAGTGGTTTGGAATGGGGTTGAAGTTACCAAATTCTGAGGCCTCAGTAGCAACTCCCCTTTAATTACTCCACGTATAGACCTTTTCACTACCTTTTCCAAACGAATCAGAGCCAATCCCAATTGATCTTGGAAGAGATCCGCTACAGAACGAATACGTTTATTTTTCAAATGATTCATATCGTCAAGTGTACCCATTCCAAATTTCATTTCAATCAAATGGTCTGTGGCTGCCAATATATCTCGCGGTAACAAAAACGTATTCTTCTGGGATATAGCAAGATTCAGCCTCCGGTTCATATTTCGTCGACCAATCCTGCCTAATTCACACCTTTGGCGAAAGAATTTCTTTTGTAATTCCTCACATAAGGAATCAGACAATACTGGATCTCCACCCACACCCACACCAACAAACTGTTGATAAAATTCCAAAATCGCCGTTTCTTTTGACCCAATTATTTTTCTCACTTTCTTATCCAAAAAAGACAAGAAAATTTCAGGGTAGCAAACATTCTCTAGAATTTCACTTAGATTTAAACCCATAGCCGATAATAGAAGTAGAATAGAGATTTTCTGTTTCCTACTTACGCGAGCCCATATACGCCCTTTTCTATCAATCTCTAATTCTAATCTTCCTCCCCAGTCTGATATTATCGTACCGGTATAGACGCAAAATCCTTTATAGTCCAATTTGGATCGATAATAGATACCCGGACTTTGCAATATTTGATTGACTACCATTCTGTACATTCCGTTTACTATAAAAATTCCCAGGGAATTCATTAAAGGAATGTTTCCAATCAAAATTCTCTGCTTTTGCATAGAATAGCCCGTCCTTTTCCAAATCAATCCCGCGGATACATATAATTCAGAAGAATAGGTGAGGCATTCATAGATAGCATCTCGTTCCTTTATCAATGGTTCGACCAATTTGGATGTTTCTGCAAATAATTGAAAGTATACATCTACGTCTTCCTCTACTTCCTCTCCGTCTTCCTCTAGGTCTTCCTCTAGGTCTTCCTCTACTTCCTCTCCGTCTTCCTCTACTTGAGGGAGGCCTTCCTCTATTTGAGCGAGCTCTCTCTCTAGTTGCGCTAGCTCTTCCTCTAGGTCTTCCTCTACTTCCTCTCCGTCTTCCTCTACTTGAGGGAGGCCTTCCTCTATTTGAGCGAGCTCTCTCTCTAGTTGCGCTAGCTCTTCCTCTAGGTCTTCCTCCTCGTCTTCCTCTTCGTCTTCCTCTTCGTCTTCCTCTTCGTCTACTTGACCTTGAGCTAGAAAATCTTCTAGCTCTGAACCTTCCATCTTTAGAAACTCTTCGAGAGATGGAAAATTTTCCATCTCTAGAAAATCCTCTCTATCTAGAAAATCCTCTATGAAACCTTTCACCGGTGGAAACTTAGCAAGTTCTTCTCTTAAGCCCTGATCAAGGAACCTACAGAACCCTTCAAATTGTATCTGATTAAGCCCAGGTATTACAGCCATTCCTTCATTTCTATCCCCAAGCATGTTGACTTCCCCCTATTAATATTAGCGCAAAAATCCCATTTTTGACTCATTCTGCATCCAATCACATGGATCGATTTAGCAATGATGGAATTTCGATTCTGTTTACTAAATAACATAAAATTGGAACCAATCCCATACATGGAATGGAGCAAATACGTAGGAACGGGGAAATGAAGGGACTTTTCGACTTCAATTGGAATGGAATTGGAAACAGATACAAATCGAAAGGAATTGATAAAAGACACTTCGATTCGACCAATGCCGTTTTTTGGATAGAATCCAAAAAAGGATTCAATTTCAATCATTATTATGATATTCGATATCCAATCCCATGGGATCCTCGAAAACTAAGAAATCCATTTGTGATTTCATGCATTCGGGGTGATAATAAAGACACAACCATCCGAAACAACATGGGGTTGTATTTTTTAGCAACTCTTTGCGGACTCCACTTTCCAAAAAGGATTCGCAGAGGAAGGAGGGATCCCCTTTTCCCTCTTCTTTAGTAGAATACGGTTGAAGCGCGTAATAAGGAAATAAGTGGGCTTGTCTCTTTTTCTTACAACCCGCTGGATATACCTAGAGAGCGTAGAACACTTTCTAGCGGAAGCCCCTCCCAATTTGATCCTGTCGTGTTCTATCACAATTTGGATTTTCGATTCAATGAAAAGGTGGAAACACAGTAGGTTTGCGCAAATTCCCTAAAGGTATCATCTCGAAAGATTATACTTATTTCCAAATTGGCGTAACGTTTTCCGTTTGGGGGTTTACAAAGACTCCGCGTTACCAGTATACTTTCCATTATAAAAAAAAGAAAGACCTATTGGTTATCGATCCACTTGGATTGTAATTGTCTTCTATCAGTAGTCCCATTCGGTAAATAAGGGTTATTTGAAATTCAAATAGAAAGGGCGTGCGGGAGTTTCAAGGCAAGAGTTAAGGGTTCAAACTCACCTGGCGCGATGCGATCGAAAATCCACATTTTTGGTTTTAATAGAAAGAGCGGGGAGTTTGTAGAGATTTTCGGTTTTAAGATCCTAGCCAATCAATCGAAGGGACAGATGCCATTGGGAGGGGGGGTCTCCTTTCTTTTAGGCGCGGCACTCAGATTCAAGATACAAGGAAGACAAGGACAAGAAAAAAAGAAGGGGGGCATCCCTCTCCCCAAACAAAAGGCGAATATTTGCATCGACTTTCTATCCTTTTGGCGACATGGCCGAGCGGTAAGGCGGGGGACTGCAAATCCCTGTTCCCCAGTTCAAATCTGGGTGTCGCCTGATCAACAAAATAAAAGACGGGAAATCCCCCTTTCTAGAAGCCCCTTTTCGAGTATAAGGTAGAAGCGGATTGGGGGGAGTCTTTCGTCAAGGGGTCCTGGGTTGGTACAGAATCTCTTTTTGACTCTTCGGCAAGAATTTCACTATTATTAGTGAACAATAATCAAAGAATTCCTTCAAAGAGATCGGAGCATAATTCAAATGGATATAGTAAGTCTGGCTTGGGCTGCTTTAATGGTAGTCTTTACATTTTCCCTTTCACTGGTAATATGGGGGAGAAGTGGACTCTAGGGGGTCTCGCGGATTAGGTTTCGGAATTCCACTTCCTTCATGTTTTCGAATTTTGAAATTGTTCTGCAAAGGCTGGATGTTCTTATTAGGAATGGATTCATTCCATTTTGAAAATATGTTGAATTGAAAAAAAAGAGTTCGTTCGAAATTCTAAGCGTGAAGTGAATGAAGGAGTCTATTCTCAGTTTTCTGATATGACTCATATCGATGAAGAAGAATTAAGATAGAAAAAGAATGCCCCTTCAACCAAACAAATCTTTCAAGAATTCCCATGCTTCTATTTCGATTCGAAAGGAAGGGGGGTCCAGGCGATAGGAAGTTTGATACAAGCGCATTCTTCCGCACGTTTTGATTTCGTTGAACCAGTTCTTATCCGACTGCTCTAGGAACCATGGGGACGAGCAGAAGGGCCCCTTTTGACTTTTGAAATCGAAGTGAGGCGGTATGCACGTTCCGTATATGATCCCTCTTGTAGTTGTAGGCTTCTTCTATTAAATGAATAAATGGAGCTCGTTCTATCCTTATAGAATCGCGTACAACTTTATCCATTAAATGACCCGATCTAGATAGTAGAAAGAAATAGAGAGAATAGTTCTTTCTACTATACTAATGGTAGAATGGGACTTCGAGGTCGCTCATTTCATTTTAAGACACGAAATAGGAATCTTTTTCATTTGTATAAGATAAGAAGTCGATCTTTCTGCCAATTAATCCCTTTGACTTATTGTTTTTACGTAAATTATCAGTAAAAAGGCGGTAGGAACGAGAATAAATAATGCAGTAGCAATAAATGCGAGAATATTGACTTCCATAATCCCATCCTTTCTTTTTTGACTTCAAAATAACGCGGGATTTAATCCCATAGGGACGAAAGACCCTTTGCCTGTCCATTCAATCGTCAATGGGATCCATTACACCTCGATGATATCAAATAGGATCCATATCATGAATAACAATACCTGCGTTATCAAACGCACTCATTCTCAAGAATTGAATAGTATATCACATAGGAAGATCCTCTCTCTAGACTCCATTGCATGGAAAAGGGGATTTCTGATCCAACGAAGAATTCCTTTCTTGTACAATACAAAACAAAAGCAAGTGAACCTAGCGAGCTATTTGTCTCTTTTGAAAAAGTCTCTTCTTTTCGCGCTGCTATTCGTTATCACTTCAATTACGAATACTCCATTTGAATTTGAAGCAACCAATCTCATTCCAAATTTCACACTGAACTTCTAGTCTACGCATTCCCATTAAGAAGCTGGGTAAAGAAAGAAGAGGACCCTCAAATAAAAAAGAAAGGAATTCTTCGTTGGATTTGTGTAAATGTTCCCGGTAAACTATGGGACTCTATTCTATTCGCGGGTTGGGAACAATTGAAAAAAGCAGCTCGAGCCCGATAGAGTCTCTCTTGGAATGGTGCTACAACTAATTAGAGCAATCCACCTATTTCTATTTCCTTTTGCTCAGTATACTGGTTGAAGTCCTGGAAATTTCTAGATTTGTTTGCTGAGAAATGAGACAAGCCATTTGCCAAGCAAAATAGCAAAAGGAAGGATCCCTCCGGGACGGAAATTCTGTGATTTGGACTTCCCAGCAGAAAACAGAAAGACGGATTCGTGTCGTTTTTTATTTGATTTGAACTCATCGGGACTGACGGGTCTCGAACCCGCAACTTCCGCCTTGACAGGGCGGTGCTCTGACCAATTGAACTACAATCCCAAGACAGAAAAGACAGAAAGTGTACGACATCTCTATTCTTCTTATTTCATTCATACGTTTCTTTCTCTTTCGATTTTGGATTGGAGATTCGAATCGCTTCAAAGAACGGCCCATATATCGATATCCCCATGGATAGGCGCTTTCCTTAGTGAGAAGTGAGAGCGGCGCGGATTCCTATTCCTCCTTTCTTTCGGACCCGCCTTTGCTGAAAAAAAAAAGACTTTTTTCTTTTCCTTTCCCCCGGTTTGCGGGAACAAAGAAATACAAATAGCGGAAATGCAAATAAAGGAACCAAAGGGCAAACCGGCCGTTCAAGAAAACAAATGGGTTCTACTATTTCATGATGGATAAGCGCACTCTTGGGTCGAACTGGATTTGAACCAGCGTAGACATATTGCCAACGAATTTACAGTCCGTCCCCATTAACCGCTCGGGCATCGACCCAGGAAGCCCGAATTCTAGACTTGTTGATAATACACGATCAAGTAGTACCCCACCCCCAGGGGAAGTCGAATCCCCGCTGCCTCCTTGAAAGAGAGATGTCCTGAACCACTAGACGATGGGGGCATGCTTGCCTGGCTGGCTACCCGCATAGTATGCGCAAAAGGGGCAGTCGTATCCATATAGAATTGATATTCTATATATCATATAATGGATAAGTCTTATTGTCAAGATTGCTATTGATTCGCTTTCGAATCTTCGAGCAGTCTTTATTCTATTCCTATTTTCTATTATTCTAGAAAAGTAGAAGACGCTCTTAATCTTAAGAAAAAAAGAGACTTGCTTCCGATATCTTCAAGTATGTAGTCTATTCTAGCCTAGGCTTCCTTTTTGGAATATCTTAACTTAAGCGTGTCAATCCACCGAAGGGCATCAATAGGAACCTGTGTTCTACTGTGAATGCAAACCCGGAACCGGGGGCTCCAATAAAGTGAGAGTGGATAGGGGTCTCCCTTCCATCGATGGATTTGAAATGAAAGATTATTTCTAAGCAATACCAATCAAAGCGATCTCGGATCGTGGAATATACATCTTGACAAGCAATTCTTTCCATACTAGCATCCATCAAATAGGGATCGAAAAAGGGCTATAGCGCTGTTAGGTAGAGCACCTCATTTATAGGTCCGCCATTGGGAGTTTTTGTCATGGAATCAAGGGAATGGCTCTTAGTGAGAAATCGATGTCTTACTCCGATAAGAAGAGCCTGGCAAATGGCTCGATCCGCTTGGGTCGTCTATTGAGATAGAATAGATGACAACTGGGGGCCCTTGTTGATTGAAGATACGGATAAGGTGACTCCTTGATCGGTTCCATGCTAGGCATAAGGAGGCAAAGGATCTCAAAAGTATCTCCTTTCTTCCTATCCACGGTCTATGAAGTTTCCTAGTGGATTCTTTAAGCTAAGCAGGGAAATGGGGACTCCGTTTCACTTCGGCCCCAGAAGCAAACCTACGTCAAAATCACCCTTCTTTGAAACACTTGGGCAGTACTCCTAAGGCCGAATAAAAAAAAATGCATGTTGGGTCTTTGAAATGAAAGAGTTCGAATCATTTTGATAATAATCCGTTTGCTCGGTTTTCCCCGGAGGGCCCACGGTTCGAGCCCGTATAGCCCTAGAGAAAGTATAATAAAACTTTGAAATGGAAATTGGGAGGCATTCTTCTACATCTGGCTATTTACTCTATTCGAAATCACTAAGAAAAAAAATAAGGGTACGGGAGCCCTAAATATGATGCAGGGTCCGTTCTCTCCTTGGCTAGTCAAGCATGGGCTAGTTCATAGGTCGTCGGGTTTCCATTATCTAAGGAATAGAGACTTTACAAAGCAAGTCCGAGGAGGGGCATTCCATTGCTGTCATTTTCTATGTATACGCTTACAATTACCTACGTTTCCAATGTGCTTATAATGCAGCACCGGGCGGACTCTTGGCTAGTGTATACCATCTTACGAGAGTAGAATGGGGTGTGGATCAACCCGAGGAGGTATGCATAAAAGGTTTTGTTCCAAGGAATAGACGGGGGATTCCGTCTGCTTTCTGGGTTTGAAAAAGTGCAGATTTTCAAAAAAGGGAGTCATATGATATGGTGAGATCTCTTCTGATACTCATCCACGGCTCAAACGTATTTTAATGCCGGTTGGATAGGATGGCCCTTACGTAAGGATTCTATTGCTCCCCATTTTTATGAAATACAAGACGCTCATTGAATGAGAACAAAAAAATCGTCATTTCCGGAACTCCGGATATTGAAGGAATATTTCTAGGCTCCTTTCACGAGCAAGGAGAGAAATGCAGGTCTCCGTCATACTATGGGTAGGCTAACTAAAAAAAAAAAAAGACAATTAGGAATTGAGCGAGATTCTCAAAATGGAATTTGGAAGATACTTATTTCGAATGCGTCGAATCCATAGGAGGAACTCAAAAGGCGAGGGGTGCTCTGTACCAGAAAGGTTACTTTGTATCGCGCACAGTGCTTCAAAAAAGGGGGGTACGGTGGGCTAAAACTAGGAAAGAAAACGCAAATAAATGAAAAAAAAAGGGGGGGGGGTCCATTTCCGGACACTTGGGAACCCTCGATCCCTAAATTGCATGAGAACTGAATTGGGGAGAGCGGAGACCCCTAGAAACAGAAATTGCCGGGAACCAGATTTGAACTGGCGACACGAGGATTTTCAGTCCTCTGCTCTACCGGCTGAGCTATCCCGACCATTTCCGACGCATCACCCCTTCTTTTATTAGATGACTTGCCTTTCTGTCAATAAAAATGACGAAAAGCTATTGGAAGTCTTTTCCACGCCCCGAATCTCTTAGATCCTTAAGAAAAAGAAAGAGGACCTTGTCCAAAAAACGTAATGGAATAAGATGGATTCTGAAGCCTTGAAGAAATCCAAGGAGGGTTCTTGGGCCACCCTCTGTGTCAGATATCCCGCACTGTGATAAGAGAAAAAGGGGGGTCTATTGGGTCCTTTTGTGAAAAAGGAAAAAAGGAGAAGAAATGAGAAAGATAACAAATTTGGAAACTGCTTTTCAATTGAAAAGCAGCAACGCGTTGGGGAGTGGAAGCAGACTCTTTGGGGATAGAGGGACTTGAACCCTCACGACTTTTCACGTCGACGGATTTTCCTCTTACTATAAATTGCATTGGTGTCAGTATTGACATGTAGAACGGGACTCTATCTTTACTCTCGTCCGATGAATCCGTTATTCAACGGATCCATCAGACTCTGGGGTCAATGATTTGATCCACGATTCTTCGAGAGAAAGAATCCTATATACGGACTCGGGTTCTCATGAATCATTTGAGATCATTTGAAGCAATCTTTCAGTACATAGATTGCATATCTATACGCATGGGTTTCTCCTCACCCTTTCGAAAGGTTCCATAGAGGGCTTCCTTTCCCAACGTAATGCAGCCGACTCCATTTGTTAGAACAGCTTCCATCGAGTCTCTGCACCTCTCCTTTTTTCTCGCTTTCCGCGCTCTTCTTCTTTTTCGTAAAACAGGATTTGGCTCAGGATTGCCCCTTTTTGCTTCCAGGGTTTCTCTGAATTTGAAAGTGATCACTTAGTAAGTTTCCATACCAAGGCTCAATCCAACTAAGTCCGTTGCGTCTACCAATTTCGCCATACCCCCCTTCTTTTTGTTTTGAGTTGAGATTTGTTTTCGAATTGTTGCAATTCGAATCTCATTAGGATAAGCTTCGCTCTCCCTTTCATTTATGCTATAACCCTGTAATTCATTAGAATTCGATCGAGACCGATTCCTCGCGCTAAAGGTCCTCCCTTTTTTGATTGCCCCCTTTCATCTCGATTCGATCGGGGACCCTCCTTGGTCTAAAAGATTCTACCATTTCTTTACCCGCAACGCAACTTAGACGGATAGATCCATATAGTACACAAGGTCCATATGTAGCCCTCCTCCCCTTTTTGAGAGATCCTTTTGAATACTCGAAGGGTCGGGTCCCCTCTTTTCTCTTTTCTTTCTTTTTTCTCTTTCCTTAGAGCAAATACTATGCTATAGAAAAGAAAACAACGCAAATGGGATAAAGAAAAGGGGCACTTCGTTTCAAAAAAAGGATATCTAATAATAGAATGCATAATGAATATGAGACGATATATAGCTGGTTACGATTTGAAGAGTGACCCCTGCTCTAGTTAATAGTTCATTTCGATAATTTCTTTTTTCATTAATATCCATTTTGAATTCAATACATAATGAGATAGAATTCAATCTTATAGAAAAAAAAGAAATTCCAAAAATTGCAAATATTTGTTTGAGTTCAAGGAAATGAAAAAGAGAATCTTACCTCTTTTTTTCTATTTCGAATGAAAGGGAAGATATGGCCTATTGATAGAATGGCGAAATCAATATCCATTTTCTACTAGACCGATCCCTTTTTTGTATTAATTCTTATATGAATTGGTCTCCTCTCTTCGCGAATCGCAAGTATTTCTTTGCAAATGCAATTGGATTCTTATTCTATCTTCTTTTTCTTTGATTTTCTCTTCATTCTGAATAGCTAAGAATGCATGGAATCGTGCATTTGAATAGCCACCGCCCGCGTAGTTTCTGGACTTCCTATGTATAGAAAAGGCTCTTTGTTCGTTTAGCCCGCTTAGCTCAGAGGTTAGAGCATCGCATTTGTAATGCGAGGGTCATCGGTTCGATTCCGATAGCCGGCTTTTTTTCGATCGAAGAAGGAGTTAGATCCCCGCAAAACAAAGCCCTAAGGGCTCCCTTTTTTTCATTTTGCTTTTTATGTATACAATACAAAGGTCCGAATAGTGCTCGACTTCATCTCATTATTCTTTGGACTACTAGTAGTACCCTCCTTCAACGCTTTCGCTTGATTTCTCGTTGAGTTCATTTTTAATTTTTTGCATTTCGGTTTTTGAAATGAAAAAAGGGGGGAGTTTTTATGTCGCGTTACAGAGGACCGCGTTTCAAAAAAGTACAACGCCTGGAGACGAATTTGCCGGGATTCACGACTAAAAGGCCTATAATCCCCCTAAAAAAAAAAAGAGAAAGAATATATATTACTCGTTTAAAAGAAAAACAAAAATTGCGTCTTCATTATGGTCTTACAGAACGCCAATTACTGAAATACGTTCGTATCGCCGGAAAAGCGAAGGGTCCAACAGGTCAAGTTTTACTACAATTACTTGAAATGCGCTTGGATAATACCCTCTTTCGATTGGGTATGGCTTCTACTATTCCTCAAGCCCGCCAATTAGTGAATCATAGACATATTTTAGTAAATGGCCGCATAGTGGATATACCAAGTTATCGCTGCAAACCCCGAGATATTCTTACAGGAAGGGAGAAAGCAAAATCAAGAAATCTGATGCAAAATTATCTTGATTCATCTTCCTCCTCCCATAAAAGGTTACCAAATCATTTGACTACTCACCCACTCCAATATAAGGGGTTGGTTCATCAAATAATAGATAGAAGGTGCGTCGGTTTGAAAATAAACGAGTTCTTGGTCGTAGAATATTATTCGCGGCAGACTTAACCCTAACTAAGATAGCAACAAAACAAGAACTAAGATAGCAACAAAACAAGGTTTCGGACCCCTTTCCCCCTCCTTTCGCGGGCACGGCCTTCAAGCGATCGGATGGTTTTCTCTTCTCGGATTCATGTATCGTGGCATGGATCGGGAAAGCTCTTTTTCTCCTTCTAGGCTCTTTCTAGCATTTTCCTAACACGACCCCAATGCCATAGAAATTCGGAAAAAAGAATCGATAGAAAGGGTGAATTCTTGCAATAAGGGTATCCACCCCTCTTGTAGTTGATACATTGTAGCCATTACTATTCCATTTCCTAATTGTGCGGAAAGAGAGGGATTCGAACCCTCGGTAAACAAACGTCTACATAGCAGTTCCAATGCTACGCCTTGAACCGCTCGGCCATCTCTCCTACACCATGATTATGGCCCCGAAACAAACTAAAGAGCGAGTCGTTCCAATGGGGTTTTCTTTTCTTAGGTAAGTCCGGACAAGAAATTCCACTATCTAGAGAAAGAAAACCTTTCATCAAATTCATCAAAGAAAGGCTCATTTTGTGAGCCTGGGAAATCCCGGGATTCTTTGTGCAAAACGATTCAAAACAAAGAAAAAAGAGAGATCTATGCCTCTTTGGTTAGGAAGAGAGTGCTCCTACCCTCCGCTTTTTCTTCTCTTTTTCGTGAATGGAATCAATGGAAGGGGTATGAATCGGGGTCTATCTTTTGTTTTCTATGCCAACTATGGTTAATGGATACCTTTAGACGAGGATTCTATTTAGACTCCCATTCCATTTCTATAAGAATTCAAAAAGGAAAATGGCTTTCTTTCCCCTTTTCAATTTCTCAACAACAAGCCCCTAGCCCGTACCCCTATTCGAAATGCAAAAAGAAATCCCCGTAATTTCTCGACTTGCCATTTGATTCGGTACTTGCTTATGTCCCCAACAAAGAGCGCGCGCTTGCTCTATTTTCGTCATAGAAGGGTGCAACTTCGCCACAATCGGAGAAGGTCCATTCATTTTTCTCCCACTCCATGTGATGATGGGATGGGGAAAAAAAGGGAATCGGATTCCAATAGTTCCTCTTTTTCTTGCTTCCTGTCAAACAAACATTGGAGTAAGGGGATCTCTCTTTTTTTTAATGAGTCTCTTGTCTTTTTATGTTATTTTGCGTTGTAGAATTCCTTTGTTTGTGGGATCGTTTTCTCGCGAGAGGTAATGAAAAAAATTCCAGAAGAGATTGCTCTCTATGTCTAGATCACGCATAAATGGAAATTTTATTGATAAGACCTTTTCAATTGTGGCCACCATCTTATTACGAATAATTCCGACAACCTCCGGAGAAAAGGAAGCATTTACCTATTACAGAGATGGTGTGATTTGATTCTTTTTTGCCCCCCGTCCTTAAGAGAAAGACACATGTATTCGGGATAGAAAGAAAAGGGGTTCTTGCAAAAAATCGACGCTTGCTGAAGGTGAAGTTTTTCAATAGCATAAGAACAATGCCTTCTGTCGTGTATCCCCGATTAATGCAACCTTAGGTGCTTGAATTGTCGATTGATTCGAGTATTGAGCAAAAGGTTAGACCTATGCGGGTTCGATTCTCTAATGGGGGTGAAGCCGATTCGATTCGACTAGTCCCAAATAGGCTACACAGGGGAAGAAGCACTACGTCTAGGAATCAACAACACGAAAATTTTGTTAGAAAGGGTCCATCCCCTTATTTGGGATGGGGACGAAGAAGAATGGTTGGGACAAGAAGCATCCATCTCGTTCGTACTTTGTATACGCGTATAACCATCGAAGACTGTTGAAGTGCCCAATGACCAGGAATTTGTGGGCGTTGAGGACAACGCAACCTTTCGAATGACCCTTCTTTTATCTAGTACCAAGACCTTTGCTGTTAAGAAAAACGCTTTGAAAGGGGGGTTGGCTAGAGCTTTCTTGTAAAAACACTAGCCCTGCTCAGTTAACAATGAGACCGTTGGAATCTTTTTGGATTCCTTTTCCTACTCTCATTATACACACAAATGAAGGGAGGAGCCGTATGAGATGAAAATCTCACGTACGGTTTTGGAACGGAGATTCTTGAATCTTGAAATCGAACGACGACCGTAACGAATGTCGGCTCAATCCGAAGGAAATTATGCGGAAGCTTTGCAAAATTATTATGAAGCGATGCGACTCGAAATGGATCCCTATGATCGAAGCTATATCCTCTATAATATAGGCCTTATCCACACAAGTAACGGAGAGCATACGAAAGCTTTGGAATATTATTTTCGGGCACTCGAGCGAAACCCATTCTTACCACAAGCTTTTAATAATATGGCTGTGATCTGTCATTACGTGCGGCTATCTCCACTATAGAAAGAGAAAAAAAGGGAAGAGCAAGGCCCCTATTAAATACTAGAACAAAAAAAGGCTTGCTACGTATGCCTCGTGGAAAACAATGATTTTTATCAGCTGTAGCAAGGAAAGAAACTTCGTAGAAGTTGAAATAGGAAAAAAAAGAGATGCCTCCATACTTTATTCTATGGATAGAGGATCTAATTGATAGAGGAAGCGCCGTAAGGAGAAATTGGCGAGGTGTTGAGCCGAGCCAATGCAAGAAGAACTGCTTCCTTATGACTTCGCTCATGGTATGACAAAAGGTTTAGGAATCCCCTTATGTAATCGAGCGGACCCCCTAAGATTAAGGCATGAAGCAGCGGTGTAGCATCAGATCCCAAAGATAGTAAGGCTTTTCTTTTCTTCTTATTCATAAGAAGAGCGGACAAGTCTTTTTCAAGGATTCTATATCCATTTCTCTATGAAACGGGGATAGTTACCTTTAATCCAATTAGTAGAATAAAAAGAAAAGACTAGTGAAAGGACTCATGCTTTATTCTTCGGAGGATAGGAAAAGAGATAAAACGAAAATGAAAATCAATCATTAATCCAAATGAAAGTTGAAAACTCATGGAATTCACCTCTTTTAGTGAATCCTAAATAACTGGGATAGATCTCTCGGAAATTTCTTTGAATGAATGAGAGAGGACAAAACCAAAAGAATGGATTGCGGAGCCGTATGAGGTAGGAAACCCTCAAGTACGGTTCTAAGGGAAGGAAGGGATCCCCTATTCCAACCGGGGAGAGCAGGCCATTCGACAGGGAGATTCCGAAATTGCGGAGGCTTGGTTCGAGCAAGCCTCCGAGTATTGGAAGCAAGCTATCGCGCTTACTCCTGGGAATTATATTGAAGCACAGAATTGGTTGAAGATTACGAAGCGTTTGGACTAAGAAAAGAGGACTCTCTTTCTTTTTTCTTCCTTTTTGTTTCGGGTTTTTCCATTTGTTAGAAGGACTTCTTTCTTGTTCCCATTAGTCAAATAAAAGGGATTGGGAAGACCCAACCCAGAGCGAAGAATTGACTTTTCTTATCTCCCTTCTAAAACCCTTCGTAAGCATAAAGGATAGACCGCTAGAGGAAGGAATCTATACGATTTTTTCGGTTATTCAAAAGAGCCCTCGAATGACTCACTAGATAGTGGCATAGCCCTCAGTCAATGTCCTGACCCTCGTAATGGATTGACGAATGCCTCCCTGTGGGATTTTGCATTTGGAATTCCAGTTCTTTTCGTTAGGAATTCATAGAATTGGACTCTTTTTTTATGTAAGAGATAAGGCATCCCCCTCTAGGAGCTTCGAATTGAAATAGGAGGAGGCCCCCTTTGCCGAAAGGGGGATCCTTGTGCCCATTCAAAGCCCCGAAAGGGTTTGGCAAGGGGTCCATTAAGCGCCCGCCCGCTCTGTCATAATAGATCCGAACACTTGCCCCCGATCGTCTTCCCGATCATAATTGCTCTAGTGAATAACTAAAGAAAATAGATAGATGGGAGAAAGAAGACAAATCTCTCATAGGTTCCCAAATGACTTGACTGTTGGCGGGTCTCTTTGTATGTGTTGTCCGGAAAGAGGAGGACTCCATGATTATTCGTTCGCCGGAACCAGAAGTGAAAATTTTGGTAGATAGGGATCCCGTAAAAACTTCTTTCGAGGAATGGGCTAGACCGGGTCATTTCTCAAAAACAATAGCCAAGGGGCCTGAGACTACGACTTGGATCTGGAACCTACATGCGGATGCGCATGATTTTGATAGCCATACCCGTGATTTGGAGGAGATCTCTCGAAAAGTTTTTAGTGCCCATTTCGGCCAACTTTCCATCATCTTTCTTTGGCTTAGTGGCATGTATTTCCATGGCGCTCGTTTTTCCAATTATGAAGCCTGGCTAAGTGATCCGACTCACATTGGACCCAGTGCTCAGGTGGTTTGGCCAATCGTCGGCCAGGAAATATTGAATGGTGACGTGGGTGGGGGTTTTCGAGGAATCCAAATAACCTCTGGTTTTTTTCAGATTTGGCGAGCATCCGGAATAACGAGTGAATTGCAACTCTATTGTACCGCAATTGGTGCATTGGTCTTTGCGGCCTTAATGCTTTTTGCTGGTTGGTTCCATTATCACAAGGCTGCCCCAAAATTGGCTTGGTTCCAAGATGTCGAATCGATGTTGAATCACCATTTAGCAGGGCTACTAGGGCTTGGGTCTCTTTCTTGGGCGGGGCATCAAGTCCATGTATCTTTACCAATTAACCAATTTCTAAACGCTGGAGTAGATCCGAAAGAGATCCCACTTCCGCATGAGTTTCTCTTGAATCGGGATCTTTTGGCTCAACTTTATCCCAGTTTTGCCGAGGGAGCAACCCCCCTCTTTACCTTGAATTGGTCAAAATATGGGGAATTTCTGACTTTTCGTGGAGGATTAGATCCAGTAACTGGCGGTCTCTGGCTGACCGATATTGCTCACCATCATTTAGCTATTGCAATTCTTTTTCTGATAGCGGGTCACATGTATAGGACCAACTGGGGCATTGGCCACGATCTAAAAGAGCTTTTAGAAGCCCATAAGGGCCCCTTTACGGGCCAGGGGCATAAAGGCTTATATGAGATTCTAACAACGTCATGGCATGCTCAACTATCCCTGAATTTAGCTATGTTAGGCTCCTTAACCATTGTTGTAGCTCATCATATGTATTCTATGCCCCCCTATCCATATCTAGCTACTGACTATGGTACCCAACTGTCCTTGTTCACACATCACATGTGGATTGGCGCATTTCTCATAGTTGGCGCTG